AAATTCCATCCAGTAAAACGGAGGAATTATAAATCTCCAAAATAATGGATAGGAATATCGCAAATAGAGCCATTGCGACACCCATCAAAGGAGTAGTTCCCCATCCAGGAGCTACTTTACCATATTCCGAATTCAAGGGTTTCAATAAACTCCCTACATTAGTTCTTCTTGGACCAGATCGAGAACTATCCTCAACGGTTTGTGTAGCCATATATCCTCATTTTTGATTCATTGAGATCTGTTGACTTTGTATACCATTCCGTTGTAAATAAAAGAAAGGATCTTATCACAGATCCGGTATGATCTTGACTTGAAATTCGATAATAAGAAATTCTATAATAATGGAAACAGCAACCCTAGTCGCTATCTCTATATCTGGGTTACTTGTAAGTTTTACGGGATATGCCTTATATACTGCTTTTGGGCAACCCTCTCAACAATTAAGAGATCCATTCGAGGAACACGGGGACTAGTTTAAGTAACGAGCCTCCTAATACATTAGGAGGCTCGTTACTTAAATTTTACAATAATGAAAAATTCTTTCATTTTTGAGTTGGAACTTTAGGCGGTTCTCGAAAAAAGATCGAGAAAAAAAGGATCCCTAGAGTCGAGACTAAAAGGAATGTATAAACCAATGCTTCCATAAATTCGCTCGTGGTTTACAATTAGAATTAGAGCTTACCTACCTTTTTATTTGGGATCCTATCCCGGAGAAAGTAAAGAGTCCCGACCCAGAAAGGGCAGCGATTCAAATCCAAATTTCTCCACTACTCTACTACTTTGCTAATCTCTCTTTTTCCAAGACTCTCCTAACTATGGAACAAATCACAAAAAGAAAAAAAAAGAGTCAAAAAAGAATGGAACTGTGTTGTATCAGACTGCTTGTCTTTTTGTAGTTGGATCCCCCAGTTTTTGGAATGCCCCAAATTCGACTTGCGCATCCAAATCCGGATCAATACCAGCAAAAACGTCTCTGAACAAAGTTCTAGCACCATGCCAAATGTGTCCGAAGAAGAAGAGAAGAGCAAATGAAACATGCCCAAAAGTAAACCAACCCCTTGGGCTGCTACGAAAAACACCATCGGATTTTAACGCAGCACGATCTAACTCAAAAATTTCACCTAATTGAGCGCGTCTAGCATATTTTTTAACAGTAGCAGGATCACTATAACTAACTCCATTTAGTTCGCCGCCATAGAACTCAACAGTTACACCTACTTGTTCGACACTATACTTGGATTCTGCCCTTCTAAAAGGAACATCAGCCCTAACGATTCCGTCTCCGTCGACCAAAACTACCGGAAATGTTTCAAAAAAAGTAGGCATACGACGTACAAAAAGTTCGCGCCCTTCTTTATCTCTAAAGACAGGGTGTCCTAACCATCCAACAGCTATCCCATCCCCATTGTCCATTGAGCCGGCTCTGAATAACCCCCCCTTTGCCGGATTATTACCAATATAATCATAAAAGGCTAATTTTTCAGGAATTTTAGACCAAGCTTCTGATAAACTTTGATTTTCGGCCAGTCCAGCACCAATTCTTCGATATATTTCTTGCTGAAAATATCCCTGATCCCATTGATAACGAGTGGGGCCAAACAATTCGATTGGGGTAGTTGCTGAACCATACCACATAGTTCCAGCAACAACAAAAGCTGCAAAAAAGACAGCAGCAATACTACTGGAAAGGACGGTTTCAATATTGCCCATACGTAATCCTTTGTATAAACGCTGGGGCGGACGGACACTAAGATGGAAGAGGCCCGCCAATATGCCCAATGTCCCCGCTGCAATATGATGAGAAGCTATTCCTCCCGGAACAAAGGGATCAAAACCGCCCACACCCCACGCTGGATTTACGGATTGTACCCTTCCGGTTAATCCGTAAGGATCGGACACCCATATCCCAGGACCGTACAATCCTGTTACATGAAATGCACCAAAACCAAAGCAAGCCACCCCTGAGAGAAATAAATGAATTCCAAAGATCTTCGGCAAATCCAAAGAGGGTTTTCCCGTACGTTCATCAGAAAAGATTTCTAGATCCCAATATACCCAATGCCAGATAGCTGCCAAGAAGCACAAGCCAGATAACACAATATGTGCACCGGCCACACCTTCGTAACTCCAAATACCCGAATTCGTAAGAGTCCCTCCTGTGATACTCCAACCACCCCAAGAATTGGTTATTCCTAAACGAGTCATGAAAGGGATAACAAACATACCTTGTCTCCACATTGGATCAAGAACAGGATCAGAGGGGTCAAAAACTGCCAATTCATATAAAGCCATCGAGCCGGCCCAACCAGCAACTAGCGCTGTATGCATTATATGGACAGAAAGCAAACGGCCGGGATCATTCAATACAACGGTATGAACACGATACCAAGGCAAACCCATGGAAATACCCCTTATATCAATAGAAAAGAGACAATAAATAACTTGATTGCATTGGAAAAAGAGGCCCCCCCTCTTTTACCGCAAATTCTTTAGCGGAGAAAGATGAAAGATTCATGTTTGTTTTCTTCTTTTAGTAATAAAGAAACAGTTTGTTTCGTAGGAACAAAGAGAAGCAGGTCTATTTTAGACCCGATAAGGATCAATACGCAATGGGGATTGGTCCCATTTTCTATGAGGAGAATGCTTCCCTATATTGTTTTAAAAGGCCTACATTTTCGTACAAATTTTCCTTTATTCATTCTCTAAAGATCTTTTGAATAAGAAAGATCTGTGGATAAATGAAATATAGGATAAGAGCCTGTAGTCTTCATTATTCATAGAAGAAAGAAAGACATGACACCACACGTTCGCGCTTCCACATCAAAGTACATTAGAGTCCTTAAATAAAGAATTAAGTCCATTTCATTTCTATGCCAGTGGGTGTTCCTAAAGTACCTTTTCTAAATCCCAATCCCGACCCCGAGCCCGATTCCGTAGAAGAAGAACTTGACAGCATGGAGGAAAAGGCTACTTGGGTTGACTTATAGTGCGACTTGTCAGATCTATTGGGTCGTATGGGATTTCCCCATTTTCTCCCCCGATCGAGATATCCTCCCCTTCGCCCAAGAAAAATTTTTGAATTCTCAGAGGAAGCGTGAAGTGAAATGAAGTGCAATTAGATGCGTTTTGGGGGGTATCCAGATGAATATTCTCAATTAGAAGAATTTATGGTTGGCTTGGTTGAACCACTAAAATGAAGTATCCAGGCTCCGTTTAGAAAAAGCACCAATCCGTACTTCCGTACTCTAGCTATCTAGGATTTCTATTTGTATACTAAGTCAGTCAATTATATATATATTCTTTTAATGAAATGAAAAGAATTCCTTATTAAGAAATAGAAATAGGAATGATCACAAGGAATCAATCGAGTAATATGACAAACATGCCAAATATTCGACGGAAGACATGAAATGAATTGAAAAAAAAAAGAAGTCGTAGCAAAAAGAGGCGGTATTGGTAGCATTTGTACTATATGTGCAAATAGAAATCGGGCAGATCTTTACTCGAAGCAGAGCAGAAACCTAAAAGAATTGACGAAGCCCGGCCTGTTCAGGAACAAGAAAAAAATATCGTGATTTGGATTGGATCTCGATAAAAGAGTATATCAATGAGAAATGAGTTTGATAAGTTTAAAAAAGGGCTTGAATCTACACATTGATTCTTTTTTTTTCACGGTTTTTGTTGAACCGTTTGGTGAACCGTATGCATCAAAAGATGCATGTACGGCTCCTAAGGGATACAATTTTATCCTAATTAACCGCCTTTATCGCCAAAGATGGCTTTTTTTAGGCAAAGACCTGGAAGAGGAGGTTGCAAATAACATCGTGGGTCTTATGATACATCTCAATATAGAAGATCCTTTCTGGACTCAAACCTTGTATATAAACTGTCTTGGCGGATTGATAATTCCCGGGCTGGCTCTTTATGATACTATTGGCTTTGTGGAACCAGACGTAAAGACAATATGCCTGGGAATAGCCGCTTCGATGGCATCCGTTGTCCTGGTCGGAGGAACCGTTACAGAACGTTGCGCATTCCCTAACGCTTGGCGCCAATGAGTTTCGTTTTTTATTTGAAAGAAAAAGAAGACTATGCCTTCGCCATATGAAATATGAATATTAAGTAATAATAGCATGGCACTTTGAATTCGATACGAGAAAACTTTTGTTTTTTTTTTCAAAACATTAGATTATGTATCGAAAGAGTAGTATGAAATACGGGGCATCCCCAATTGAATCTTATCTTTTGGGGACCCTTTTAAGCGTACCAAACCTTTTTGTTTTCACACCAGAAAGCTCTTATATTAACAATCTTTATATCATAAAAGAGTCAAAAAACTTTGGGATTGTTGAATCACAGACGAAAGAAATATATAAAGCAGCGGAGCCATCATAGTATTTTTGAACTTCTTCGAAAGGAAGGGTGGTAAGTGGATCATTTAACGACCTGGGTCTGATAGGCCCCTCTTTTCCCTTTCGTCGAGGGAAATTCAAAGCAAATTCCATTGTAAAGCCGTATGCAATGTGCAAAAGATGCCTGTACGGTTGTTCAATTCTTTTTTTGTCTTATTCTTTATCTTCTATTCTCGGCCTTATCGTGGGAGATGAAATAAGACCTTATCATACGTATCATCAGGGTAATGATCCATCAACCTCGTGCGAAGGAGTTTGACGACCGGTTTTCGGACCTTAATTTGGAAGGGCATCTATTCTTACAATTGCGCAACTGCGTCACACAAATTTATATCCAGAGAACAAACAAACCTGCTTGGGTTGTAATTGCAGACCTGGAAAGGGATACTTTTATGTCAGCAACAGAAGCGAGGACTTATGGAATTATTGATGGGGTATATGCTTTCGAAGAAGAATATGAAGAATGGAGTTAGTGATGGGGTATCTGTTTCCGAAGACGAAGATGAAGAAGAAAAAAAAAGGAATAGGAACCTGACGAAACCAATGAAGAGGCGGGACCTCTTGATACACCCCAGGAGATTGAGATCGCCTATTAACTAACAGAAACAAAGCTAACAGAAACAAAGAAAAATTTTGTCCAAACTCTTACCGGATTTCCTTTTCAATTCTATTCATCTAGTAAATAGAAGAAATTGAGAAGCTTCCGGTTAGGATGGATCTAAACCAGTACATTAGGTATACGTTTTAGCATGCCAACTAGTAACCAACTTCTTAGAAACTCAAGACAGCCAGTCAGAAAAACCAAGAAAACCCCCGCTCTTAGGGGATGCCCTCAGCGCCGAGGAAGATGTAGTAAGGTGTATGTGTGACTCGTTCAGATCATGGACTCGGAAAATCATTTTCCAGTATCAACGATCAGTACCGGAGAATAAAATAGAATGAACTCCATTTTCTATCTAAGAAAATAGATCATATCATATTCTTCTACTGGGTCTGAAATTTATGGTTTTCTTTAGTTCAAATCCAATCACGAATTGAAGATGAGAAAGAATTCTCCATTGGGAGCAAATGCTTATCCCATTAAGCGGGGGAAATCCTATTTAAAAAGCAGAAAGAGTATACCTCTATTCTTGCAAGAACGGACTAAGAGGGTCAGCTATCCAGCAAATCTTTATAATTAAATACCGTTACTGTATAGGTAGATCTCGTTGTGAAAGATCTATTACTGAATAGTTTATAGGTAGAGCCGAAGAGTGTGAACTGTACAAGTTACCAATAGCATTGATTAAATGAAAGAGGGGGCTCCGGTGTATAGAGGAGACCTAACCGTTTAAGAATAAGAAATAACCATAGAAACGATGGAACCCACTATTTCATTATTGACTTCTTTCTATTTACTCTTTTTTATTACTAGGTCTTTTTTGTATTTAGTATCCATATACTTTTTTATATCAAGGTGCAATGCTTAGAAAAAAATCGTGGTCGGGAAGGTTATCGTAGCAAAAGCCATTGGAATTTTGATTTTATACATAGGAAAAATGCGTTTTGTTATTAATAAACTAGGAAAGGAAAAAGAATAACTGAAAAAAAAATCCATTAGTTATTCGTCAAAATTTAATTCATTTAATTTAATGACCAGAATTAAGCGAGGCTCTATAGCTCGGAGACGTAGAGCAAAAACACGTTTATTTGCATCAGGCGCTCGAGGAGCTCATTCAAGGCTTACTCGACTTATTGCTCAACAGACAATAAGAGCTTTGGCTTCGGCTCATCGTGATAGAGATAAGAAAAAGAGGGATTTTCGTCGTTTGTGGATCACTCGGATAAATGGAGTAATTCGCCAAAATGTATTATCTTATAGTTATAGTCAATTAATCACTAATCTGAAAAAGGAACAGTTGCTTCTTAATCGTAAAATGCTTGCACAAATAGCTATCTCAAATAGGAATTGTCTTTCCATAATTTACAGTGCGATTATAATCCTAGAAACAAAAGAGGAGGGCCAAAAATGAAAGTACTCCTCCGCTTCGAAGAACTTCGGTTTTGGAAAAGCTGGTCGGTGTGGATTAGCCGGCTAGAATCCGAAGTTCCGCTAGGTCGTTGGCCCGAGACGGAAATTTGTATTTGGCCCCGTGTGTCTAGGAGTGTCTTAGGAACCCCGAATTGGACTTTCTATAATAAAAATCCTTATTATAAGTATAAGATTGTAGAAGAGAGTCTATACCGAAGGATAGGCAGGACTATGCGCTTGCTCTGTACTTCAAGGGCAACGGCTCCCTATTTCTTTTTAGGTCTAGCTGTCTTGCTGGTCTTTTTTGGCTACGTTTTGTTCCAGTGGAATCTGAGAACAAAACAAGAAAAAAAAAGTGGGGGGTCTGATTCTCCCGAGAAATCAAATATCTAAATATAAAATCAAATATCGTTATATAAATGTCATTGACATTTCACTATAGCAATGAAGAACCTTTTTTCAAAATGACAGTTCCCAAAAAACGTCTTTCTAGTTCAAAAAAGCGAATTCGGAAAAATATCTGGAAAGGAAAAGGGCATTGGGCGGCGTTGAAAGCTTTGTCATTAGGTAAATCCCTTTCTACCGGGAATTCAAAAAGTTTTTTTCGTTTTTTTTCTATGCCAACTCGTTTTTTTTCTATGCCAACGGATAATAAGAAAACCAAAAAATCCTAAAAATGGATGGGGATTCTTTTTTCCCCATAAATCCGCCTGTGAAAATCAAAAAAGAGGGGGGGGGATATCTTAAATAAGAGATTCCCCTTTTCCACTCAATTTTTAGTTGAAATTGCCTTAACTTAATGTAATAAAGTTTTTGAAGTTGAGGAATAGAATCAATCAATTTGGTATGCGAACTCCAGGCGAATATGAATGAAGCGCATGGATACGAGGTATGCCTTGGAATGAAAGACAATTCCGAGGAATGAAAGACAGAATGAGCTTTGTCTACGAACAAGGAAGCTATAAGTAATGCAACTATGAATCTCATGCAGTGATCGAAGATTCTTACGGATTCTATTATTTATAATAGAATATTATTAAATTACACCTCTTATCTATTTTATTTATAGCCCAAAGGGCGGGAGAATTGCAATGAACCATATCACGAGTAAGCGTCTTGATATTCGGGCAACTTTGATTTTCGGTATTTTTTATGGAATACTCATAACATTTTCAAAACTCACAAGTTATCTTTTCCTTATCCGGCACTGGATTTCTCAAGACGACGAAGGGACTGGTAAGGCGAGAGCACTAAGCTATGGGTTTACCGTGGGGCATTTGCTGGGCTATTTATTGATTTATTACTTACCTTTTTATAAGGCCCTGAGCAATTTTTATCTGAAAATCATACTCGCTCTTGGCCTTATGTTGTATCAATTTTTCTGGACGAATCATCATCTGGATATTTTTCTACCTAAATCTTTTTCAACTCCACAGCGAGATCAGACCCTAGCATTTGTTTATGGGTTAAGTTATAGATTATTAAATTATACCTTTTTTCCAAATTCAATTTTCTCGAGAATGATCGTAGGGTACTTGGTACAGTGCCAATTCAAAATCTTATTTCTCTATACGACTTTTTTTGTTTGGATGATCGGTCACTTGATTTGTATAAAATGGGTTCAATTTTTGACATTATGGCTACAGAAAAACTATTCGGCTTTTCTGATTCTTACTCATCAACTGTACCTGCAAGATAAGATCAAGAAGATCAGATCCCGGACTATATCTATAGCCAAAATATTTGAGTATAAACCGGATCCTGTTATGAAACCCGGAATCTATAGGGAGTCACAAACAATCGACGAAATGATTCAAATCTTAGCTACGATTCTATTTATCGTTGCGCTGTATTTGTTGGGAAAATCCCCCATACCTTTTGTTCCGCACAGTCCATCAGCGCCTAATGCAGTCGAGCTAGCAAGGATGTCACGCCTAGAGGAAGAAGCCAAAGTGCAAAGAGAAATAGAAGATAGATTCTATCCATTAGAGGACTTCGATGAAGAACAAAAGAAAGACGAAAAGTCAGCTGACGAAGAAAAAAAAAGGGCTGTAGAGGAAGAGAATCAAGAAATTTGGGATCTCGAAGAGGAAGAGAATCAAGAAATTTGGGATCTCGAAGAGGAAGAGAATCAAGAAATTTGGGATATGGATGAAGAAAAAGGATTTGAAAATACCCTTTATACTTTCTTTTCGGATTGCTTTTTCGAGTCCTTTTCATTTTATGCTTTCCTTTTCAACCGGTTGAAATTCTATTCTGGTTACCTTTTCAACCGGTTGAAATTCTGTTATGGTTACCTTTTCGACTTGTTTTCGTCTTCTAGTCGCTTTTTGAACCGAATCGAGCCCCTTTTTTCTCCCTTTTTGGTCGTGGTAAAACCTTTTTACCTCTACTTTTTCAATTTCTTTTCCGTGTATATTCCCCATTTGAAGTTCCTTAAGTGGTTTTTATTCAACCACAATTTTGTTTTTAGCGCAATTTTCCGCGGTTTTTCCCATTTCTTTTTCAACCCTAGGAGGTGGGTTCTACCTTACCGCTATATCAAAACTTCTTTCTACGAATATAGTGTAAAAAAGGGGGGGTTTTCACAATTTTGTTTTTATAAATGTCAAAGCGATGGAAAAGAACGGACCTCTTTCACATATCCACTTTCTTTAATCACTTTTTATAAAATGATTGAAGGAAAACTTTCTTTGTTTAGAAAAAAAAAGCGACTCCCCGATAGGGATAGATTGTACACCCTTTGGGTTTTACGAAATGCAAAGAAAAAGGCCAGTCTCAACAAGGAATTAATAAAAAGAGTACAGAAGCTAAAAAGCGGATCTCCTTTGAGGGATGTATTGGACATACGGAGAAAGCTCTTTCAATTCAAATACACTCCGAAAGTGTTGCGATCAATTTCTGAGACCCTCTTTGACCAAATGCACCCGTCGGGAGGAAAGAAAAGGGAAAATGACCCAGTCTGGGATGGACCTTCTCGCGGAGCTTTTTGGTATAACCATAAATTGACGAAAACAGCAGCGGAACAGAGGGTTGACGAGGAAGAGCACCTGCAAACAATGTGGTTGTTTTTTAAAGACTTAAGGCCTTTAAATCAGAAAGAGCAGTATTTGATACTCGAACGCCAGAAACTGGAACGGGAAAGCCAGGAAAAACAAAAGCTTAGACGGCAATGTTTCGAAAAGAGTCTATTAGGGAAAACTTTGAGAATACTTCAAAAAATGGCTCCTTATTTTCGAGCGCCACAGTACATCCCAAGTAACTCTATGTCGCGAGCTTTTAAACTTTACCGGGTATCTGCTTACTTGACTCTTGACTGGCAGGAAACTACCAGAATATTAAGGCGAGTTCACAAGCTGAGAAAGAGGGGCATGATTATCCGAGTCAATGAGGAAAGAGAGAGTTGGATTCGTTCTCACAAGGAACGCTATCTAAAACTCAAGGAAATTCGAAAAAAAAGGGTGCAATTGGAAAAAGAAAAAAGAAGACCCAAGAAAATTTTGTTAAGGTTAGATAAAAAGACAAAGAAAGGAACCTTGAAAAAAAAACAAAAGGAGGCTTTCCCCTTAAATACAATTTTAACTAGAATTTTGGTTCTTAATTCTCATTTTAGAACAAGTTCAAAAAGAAAGCGAGATTCAAAAGATAGAAGAAACCTTTATTCCTATCCAAACCCATTGTTAGAGAAAATAAACAAAATACGTCGAAACCGTAACACGGTATATCACATTATGAATACCTACTATGAGGGTAGGAGCGGTTTCACACATGAAGACATTCCTAAGATGCGAAAAAAATATCAAAAATACCGTCAGTTTCAGCTGAAACTACGGACAATCATGAAAGAAGTCCCTCGATGGGGATACAACATAGATGATGAAAAAATAGATTATAGTGATTACAATATAAGAAATGACGATGTAGTAGCCGAAGACGTCTATTTGCGTACAAGAAAAGCAAAATTTAGGGTATTTAGAACCAAAGTATGGAAATACTATGAGCGACATGATAAACGTGAACTGAAGCAATGGTATTTTTACCGTTACGCTAAGATCACGCATTTTCGTCGCAATATGGTCAAAGGTGCGGACCGCACCCAAAGGCGAAAAGTAACGATTTGTGGGTGGTATGAACACCGGGTCCAGTCGCCCCTTTTTTTGCCCAAACGAAGGAAAACACTTATACTCATTATGCTCACTTTAGATGTCTTTGAGCTTATGAAAAAATGTTATAGATTTTTACGACAGGACTCCCGGTTTCAAGTTAGAGTTAAGCGTATATCCGAAAGGATAAACCGAATTTGGAAGAAACTGTGGAACCTGCCAGATTCTCAAAAGAGTGCTATAGAGGCTGCTATAGAAGCAGAAAACGAACTCCAAGGACTGAGGGAAAGCGAAGAAGACAAAAAAAAACGCCAAGAACGAGGGGATGCCTTAGAAGAATGGCAGGAGCGCCGAGAGGCGCATGAGATCCGAGCCATTTGTATAGCGGAAACTTGGGAACTCCTTCAATCGGGTCATGCAGTAAGATCTCTGATCCTATTAATCCAATCGTTTTTGAGGAAAAATGTGATCTTTCCTTTCTTGATAATAGCTAAAAATATGGCTCGTATACTCTTCTTTCAAAGTCCCGAATTGTTTCAGGATTTCGCGGATTTAAAGAAGGAAACTCACACCTTGTGCGATTTTGGTGGTATTCCACTTGACGAGTCACAAGACCCAATAGGGTGGTTCACAGATGGTTGTCAGATAAGGATCCACTTTCCTTTTGAGTGGAAACCTTGGCGAGAAACCGAGCAAAGCAAAGAGAGCAGTGTGGCAGAGGATTTGTATTTAACCGTTTTTGGAAGAATCACTAATATTCCTTTTGGTACGGCTCGCAAGCCCTACCCGTTTTTTAAAACCGTTTTTGAAGAACTAAAGAAAAAAAAAGCTTCTCAAGAACTCAAAAACCTACTCACAAGTGGAATTAGAAAGTTGCAAAAGAAGGGTTTTTTGAAGTTTAAAAAAAAGGGCTTTCTTCGAAAACGTCTTTTAGCTTTTCAAAAAAAAAGCTTTCAATCCAAGCTGCTAAAGGGCGTAAAAGTAAAAAAAAGAAAAAATTTGAAAAAAGGGCCACAATCTAAATTAACAAAAAAGAAAAAAGAAAGGAAAGTGGATAAAACAAGGGCAATCATAAATGAAATAGAAAGGGTTCTAAAAGAAAAGAAAAAAAGACTTTTCATTATTCAAACAAGCATTAGTTCGACCAAAACAAGTTCTCATTCTAAAACATCAGAAGCACTACGAAGACTTTCTAAAATCTTAAAAAGAAGAAAGGCACGATTCATTCGTAAATCTACAATTTTTAGAAAATGGATCATTGAATGGATATACGTGAAAATCCTTTTCGATTTGAAAAATAGATTTGATTTGAAAAATAGGTTTCTAGATGAAATGAATAAGAAAAAGAGTTGTCTGAAAATGGTTGCGCAGTTTTTTTTTCAATTCAAAAAAAAAAGAAAAAACAAAAAGATTGACAAGGCCATTAAAGGCATTAATAAAAAGAAAAGAAAAAAAAATCGCTTTATTTCAACTATAAAAAAACATTCTTTTAATATGAGAAATAGTCAAATTAGTAAGAGTCAAAAAACCCTTGTTTTTGACTTATCCTCTCTGTCACAAGCATATGTATTTTATAAATTATCACAAACTGAAAAGTCTTCTTTTAGAGTCTCTAAATTCCAGAATTTGAGAAATTGTAGAGTTGGAATGAATCGATGGAAAGAATGGTTAAGAGGCCATTTTGACTACTATCTTTTATCTGACATTAGATGGTCCAGATTAGAAGCACAAAAATGGCGAAATAAAATGAATCAATGTCGCACGGCTGAAAATCAAAATTTCAAGAAAGGGGATTCATATGAAATAGACTCATTGCCGATTAACCCACAAAAATTGAAATTTAAAAAACACCTTAGATATGATCTTTTAGCATATAGCTTCCTTAATGCTGAATATAAGAAGGATCCCTATGTCATAGCGCCATCCTTAGTAAGTAATAACCAGACCGCAATTTCACATCTTTACAACATACACAAAGAAAGCCTTGTGAATATGCTTACAAGTAATTATAAGCATTTGCGCGATTCCAAGGAAAAGCATCCTTTGTTGGATATGCATATGGACGTTAATAGGACGGCGCTGCGTAGGCGGATGAATTATAATCAGATACTCTTTCATGTTGAAGATAAGAAAAAAGGATCTAAGGTGGTGGATAAGGTCGCTATTGATTCTTGGGTAACTGGCCAGAATAGGGTGCTCCCGGCCGGGTCGTTAACCGAGGACCGCGTCGGGTTCACAGAGGGCGCAATGGTCTTCCTAGAAAGCGTACTGAAACAACTAAGAGAGCGGAGACGACCTTACCCCGAAAGCCTAGATGAATCGTTCAGACCTGAATGGCTGAAGTGGCCGCTGGAGCACCTCATCGGGTACATCCATAAAATTTGTGATATGCACCTATACTTTTTCTCTGTTTATGCCTTGTATTGGCCTGAGTTTTATGATAGGCATAGGCTAGACAAGCTTGGCTGTGTTTTTCGGTATGAAAAGTGTTATGATAAAAGGCGTACCCCGATTTGGAAAAAACAAAAAAGCATGGCTAAACGAAAAAAAGACCTGGCTGCTAGAAAAAAAAAAATGTCGGGGAAGGCCCAATCGATAAAGATTGCTCAACGAGAGTTTGACCTGAGTTTGATACTAGAACCGGAAGAATTTGAAAAAATCGAAAAAAAAAACTTTTTTGATTGGATGGGATTAAATAATGAAAACGAACTAGAAGAACTAATGGAACGCAATAATGATGAAAAGAAAAGTTCTTTCCTAGAATCTAGTTTTTTTCTCTTCCCAGAATTTATCCAACTTTACAATTTACTTAATCTTTATGCGAAAGCGGAGTGGACCACGCCGATTCATTCTTTTTTGCAAAATGGAAAGATACGTTCGCGCTCCTCTTACGCGGATTTAAAGGTTGAGTTTGACTCCTTCAACTGGTACATGTACGACAAAAAGGAATGGCCGGCGAAAGGAAGACCACTTTGGGACTCGAACAGGGCCCGACGTCGTCGTCGACATCGCAGGGCATTATTGAACCTAGGGAGAAAAGACCCTAGGAAGGAAACGACTTTGGACATTATGATAGATCCTACTGAGAGAGAAAGGGCTTATGCTGAGACGATATCCGAAATGAAGGCCGAAGAACAAAAGAAAATAGACGAAGAATACGAAGAAAAAAAGGAAAAAAGAAAAAAAGAACAAGAAGAACAAGGAAAGGCCTTTGACGAAACAAGCTACAGAAAAAACCACAAAAAAAGATTTGCTCGGGTGAGTACATTGAAACCGATAAAGTATTCAAGGTTCCGAAAGACGGCGCTGAAGGATCTAAAAAAGTCGAATTATTTCCGGTATCAAGTGCACTATAGCCTACGTTATTTGATCGCCGACTTCCTTACTAATGTTACACGTACAAGCCAAGTCACGAATAAAGCAACTAACCCGAAGCTCCTTCTTGTTTTCATTAAAGATCTTATAGAAATGAGTCAGTTTGGAATAATGGGAACTACTCAAAATCAACTTCCAACTTTGGAAGATATCCTAAACATGGGGTATCTCGTTCTGAACCCCATTCGTACCTTTAAAAGATTGAGGTGGGAGCACGTTACGTATCAAATCCTAGCCATTTCCCTGCTTCATAAGAATCAATTCCAAAAATTGGCCTACACTCCGGGTCCGGACAATAAAAGAGACCCTTGTCTGGAGATAGGTGTGAACAAAGTGAAGCAAACTACATATAAGGTCCGCAAGGGGCGCAAGGTAGTAGAATCGTTGAGCGTGCGAAGACTGAGAGTTAAGAGGTGGTGGGGACTGCGTGTGTCTTATGGGAAATTTGGGTGTACTAGGTCTTTCTGGACCAAATGGGTTCGATATTTAGTTCACCCATTCGCAATCCCATTGAAAGCCAAAGCACGTGGAAAGAAAAAGCAGTCTCCTTGGTCTTATGAGAGAGTCTTTGGTCTATTCCACTGGAAACCCGAAGTACATCCAAAGAAAAAGAGAAAGCGGACTCCTTGGTCTTATGAGAGAGTCTTTGGTCAATTCCACGCAGACCAGATGAGGTTCTTTTATAAGATAGGTGTTTGCGGCAAGTTCAAGCGCGAATGCACAGCTATCCTTCTAAGCCTTATAACTGACCCTAAGCGTGCCAACGACAGAATCAAAAAGCTTATTCTTTTGGACGAGGGAGTGCCAGATACGCTTGTCGAAAAGGGTCTGCTTGTTCCTGAAAATCTTTTATCCCCCAGACGCCGCAGACAATTGAGAATTGTAAATGAACTCAATAAAAAAAAGAAAAAAGAGAAAAGAATCCCTCAACATAAATTAACCCCCTACAACAAACTTCTTAAAGAAACTGGGCGTATGGATTTGAACCTACTATTGAGAGAACTAGACGAACGAGAAAAGAGACAACGAGAGGAACGACTAAATCTAGTTCAAAAGAAAGAAAGAGAACAAGAAGAACTACGCAAGAAAGAAGAAGAAAGCAAAGAATTAAATAGAATCAAAAAGAAACTAATGAGATTAAGGTTTTTTCTTTGGCCGAATTATCGACTCGAAGACTTAGCTTGTATGAATCGCTATTGGTTTGATACTACTAATGGCAGCCGTTTCAGTATGTTAAGGATCCGAGTATATCCACGATTGAAAACCCGTTAATATTCCATTTTGACTAGAATACCCATACCATTCTAATGGATTGTTTTACATTCCAGGTGTAACCATGAAATATATAAATGGCTCAACAAAAGAAAGAAGCTTTTGTTGAGCCATTCTTTGATTTTTAGATTTTCATTTGAATATTCCCATTTTTTTTTTTATCTTGTGTAAGTGGAGAAAGAAATAGACTCTTCTTTTGTATCCCGAGCCGAATCCAATTTCAATTTGAATGAGTTGTTGATTCATTTTTGATTTTCAAAAATGAGAAGTTCATAACGAAATGAATATTTTATTATATAAAAAATGGAGAAATTCAAAAAGAACTAGGATTATTATTACTGATCAGTCAAATTCATTTTTTAAAAAAAGAAAAGATAAGGAAACCTTGTTTTATGGTCAAAACTCCATTAATTTCAGTTATCTCGCAAGAAGAAAAAGAAAAGAATAGAGGGTCCGTTGAATTTCAAGTATTGTGTTTTACCAAGAAAATAGACCAAATTTCTTCCCATTTGAAATTGCACAGAAAGGACTATTTATCTCAGAGAGGTCTACATAAAATTTTGGGAAAACGCCAGCGTCTGCTGTCTTATTTGTCAAAGAAAAATAGAGTACGTTATAAAGAATTAATAAATAGGTTGAATATTCGCGAGTCAAAAACTCGTTAAATTAGAAATGTTATTTTCAATTATTTGCTTTATTAGATTTTTGCATTTGGATGAATATCTTTTCGTTTTCGGCAATTCATGAAAGAAAAAATCGAGGAAAAACTTATGACTATACCAGCTACAAGAAAAGACCTCATGATAGTCAATATGGGCCCTCACCACCCATCAATGCACGGTGTTCTTCGGCTCATCCTTACTCTAGATGGTGAAGATGTTATCGACTGTGAACCCGTATTGGGTTATTTACACAGAGGGATGGAAAAAATTGCCGAAAATCGAACTATTATACAATATCTGCCTTATGTAACACGTTGGGATTATTTGGCTACTATGTTCACAGAAGTAATAACTGTAAATGCCCCAGAGCAATTGGGAAATATTCAAGTACCTAAAAGGGCTGGCTATATCAGAACAATTATGCTGGAATTAAGTCGTATAGCTTCTCATCTATTATGGCTTGGACCCTTTATGGCCGATATTGGCGCACAAACCCCCTTTTTTTATATTTTCAGAGAAAGAGAATTAATATATGATCTGTTTGAAGCAGCCACCGGTATGAGAATGATGCATAATTATTTTCGTATCGGAGGAGTTGCAGCCGATCTACCTCATGGCTGGATAGATAAATGCTTGGATTTCTGTAATTATTTTTTAACAGGACTTGCTGAATATGAAAAGCTTATTACGCGGAATCCTATTTTTTTAGAGCGAGTAGAGGGAATAGGCATTATTGGTAAAGAAGAAGCAATAAGTTGGGGTTTATCAGGACCAATGCTACGAGCTTCCGGAATGCAATGGGATCTTCGTAAAATCGATAATTCTGAATGTTACAAAAAATTCGATTGGGAGGTTCAGTGGCAAAAAGAAGGAGATTCATTAGCTCGCTATTTAGTCCGAATCGGTGAAATGAGGGAATCCATAAAAATGATTCAACAGGCTCTGGAAGGAATTCCGGGAGGTCCTTATGAGAATTTAGAAATTCGATGTTTTGATAGAGAAAGGTATCCAGAATGGGGCGGTTTTGAATATCGATTCATTAGTAAAAAACCTTCTCCTACTTTTGAATTGCCGAAACAAGAACTTTATGTGAGAGTTGAAGCCCCAAAAGGAGAATTGGGAGTTTTTCTGATAGGAGATCGGAGCAGCTTTCCTTGGAGATGGAAAATACGTCCACCGGGTTTTATGAATTTGCAAATTCTTCCTCAGTTAGTTAAAAGAATGAAATTGGCTGATATTATGACAATACTAGGTAGCATAGATATCATTATGGGAGAAGTTGATCGTTGAGATGATAATTGATACACCAGAAGTACAAGATATCAATTCTTTTTCCAGATTCGAATCCCTACAAGAGATATATGGGATCGTCTGGATGCTTGTCCCTATTTTGACCCTTGTAGTGGGAATCACAATAGGTGTATTAGTAATTGTGTGGTTAGAAAGAGAAATATCCGCGGGGATACAACAACGTATTGGGCCTGAATACGCGGGTCCTTTCGGAATTCTTCAAGCTCTAGCAGATGGGACAAAACTGCTTTTGAAAGAGAACCTTCTTCCATCTAGAGGGGATAGCCCTTTGTTCAGTATTGGCCCATCCATGGCAGTCATATCAATTCTTCTAAGTTATTCAGTAATTCCTTTTAGCTATCGCCTTGTTTTAGCTGATCTAAATGTTGGTGTTTTTTTATGGATTGCCATTTCAAGTATTGCTCCCATTGGACTTCTTATGTCAGGATATGGATCAAATAATAAATATTCCTTTTTAGGTGGTCTACGAGCTGCCGCTCAATCAATTAGTTATGAAATACCATTAACTCTATGTGTGTTGTCAATATCTCTACGTGTGATTCGTTAAAACAGAAACCCGCATTCGGGTTGAGGAACTAAACCAGATAGTTATATGAGTGAAAGAAAACAGCTTCTATTCTATAGTCTAAAATGAGAAATTGGCAGTAAAAAACGGAGTCTCATTTCCTATGTACAAGAGGTAAGCGGAAGTAAACATTAAGGGAAAGGGCCCTTGCCCCAAGATTGGTTGAGTAGTCATCCTGGCTTGAAGCGGGCTCAAAAGATCAACCGGATACGGTTTTCGTTACCCTTTCTGCCTATTCCCTCATATCTATTACCATAACAATACCAAATGGGGAGCTCCTTTAAAATGAGTGGATAGTTAGGAACACCAAAATACATAAAGGATTGGTAATGGAGATTTTGTAAATTGTCCAAAAGGACATTTTTACATAACATAAAAAGAAGAGTAATTGGGGGCTTTAAGTTGGTAGAAATGATCAAGAAGTACTCCTCGCAATTCCGACCTAGAGTATGCTCCAATCCACCGATTCAATAAATCACTATCAGGAACGAAAGAATCCTTTATTCACTTTTTTGAAACCCCCCCAAAAAAAAAAATCAATCAAAGAAAAAAGCCATTGAATTCACTCCCTTAACCTAGACAATTAAAGAAAAATAGGTTATTATACTTTCGAGTAAGCCGCTATGGTGAAATCGGTAGACACGCTGCTCTTAGGAAGCAGTGCTAAAGCATCTCGGTTCGAGTCCGAGTAGCGGCATAATATTTTCTAAACGAGATCAAATAGAAAGCATATTCTTCTATTATTCTTTTTAATAATAGAAATTCAATTTCCGATTCCCATTTATTCTATTTTAATTGGAGGAACCCTGACTTTTTTATTTGTATGATCTTTTTGACTTTAGAGCACATATTAACCCATATATCTTTTTCGGTTGTTTCAATTGTAATTACAATTCATTTGATAAACTTATTGGTCAATGAAATCGTAGGACTATATAATTCGTCAGAAAAAGGCATGATAGTGACTTTGTTCTGTATAACAGGATTCTTAATAATTCGTTGGATTTATTCAGGGCATTTCCCATTAAGTAATTTATATGAATCCTTAATCTTTCTTTCATGGAATTTCTCCATTATTAATATGCTTCCGTATTTGAAAAACCTTCAAAATCATTTAAGGGAAATAACCTCACCAAGCACTCTTTTTATCCAAGGCTTTGCTACTTCGGGTCTTTTAACTCAAATCAATCAACAAAAAATATTAGTGCCCGCTCTCCAATCCCAGTGGTTAATGATGCACGTCAGTATGATGATATTGAGCTATGCATCTCTTTTGTGTGGATCATTATTATCAATAGCTCTTCTAGTCATTACATTTCGAAAAAGTCGAAGCGTGGTTGGTAAAAGAAATAAGTTTTTAAATAGGATGTTTTCCAATATCCAATACATAAATGAAAGAGAGAATATTTTACTAAACACTTCCTTTACCTATTCTATAAATTATTACAGGTCTCACTTGCTTCAACAATTTGATTTTTGGAGTTATCGTATTATTAGTCTAGGATTTCTATTTTTAACCATAGGGATTCTTTCGGGAGCAGTATGGGCTAATGAGGCATGGGGGTCATATTGGAGTTGGGACCCAAAGGAAACTTGGGCGTTTATTACTTGGACGATATTTGCTATTTATTTACATATTCGAGAAAAGAAAAACGCAGAAGGTGTAAAATCGGCAATTGTGGCTTCTATTGGCTTTCTTATAATTTGGATATGTTATTTTGGAATCAATATATTAGGAATAGGGTTACATAGTTATGGTTCATTTCCAATATCTTAAAATTGAATTGAAAATAGTTTATGAGAAATAGAAAAACGGATTGTCGAAGCAGCGGGCTTACATAAAGAAAAAAAAGGTCGTAAAAGCCGTTGAGAACCATTTGAATCACTACGCATAACTTGATTCAAATGGTTTTGCAAAAGATGTCTGATTACAAATCCAGTTTTTCTTTTTGCTTAACTTGAAAGGACGGCAAAGAGTCAATTTTTTCATTGTCCAAGTCCAACAAATAAAGTGACTTTGACATAGGATTGCTTTTTTTTACTATCTATAAAAAAATTGAGATACAATCAATTCAACCTTGTCAACCGATAATGAGAGAAGAAAATCGGGATAAATACCCATACCTATTACGGGTAAAAGGATAGAAATAGAAACAAATAACTCTCGCGGACCAGAATCAAAAAAAGAGGAGTTTGGGGCATTAAAAAGCCTGTAACCATAGAACATCTGGCGTAACATAGATAGTGAATAAATCGGAGTTAATATCATTCCAATTGCCATTACAAAAGTAATTAGTATTTTTGGCATTAAAAGAAATTTTTGGCTGGTAATTATTCCAAAAAAGACTATCAATTCTGCAACAAAACCACTCATGCCCGGTAATGCAAGGGAGGCCATGGATAAGATACTGAACATGGTAAAGATTTTCGGAATGGCGACGGCCATTCCACCCATTTCGTCGAAAAAACCAAGACGTATTCTATCATAACTGGTCCCTGCCAAGAAAAAAAGAGCAGCACCAATAAATCCATGAGATATTATTTGTAAAAGAGCTCCACTGAGTCCTGCATCCGTTATAGAGCCAATTCCTATAATTATGAAACCCATATGAGATACAGATGAGTAGGCTATTCTTTTTTTTAAATTACGTTGACCAAGAGATGTTGAAGCTGCATAAACTATTTGGATTGCACCTACTATAATCAAGTAGGGGGCAAATATAGAATGCGCATGGGGCAATAATTCCATATTGATCCGAACCAATCCATAAGCTCCCATTTTTAATAAGATTCCGGCGAGAAGCATACAAGTACTGTAATGGGCCTCTCCATGAGTGTCTGGTAACCATGTATGTAAGGGTATAATCGGTGATTTAACAGCAAAAGCAATAAGAAAGCCGATATAGAATATTATTTCTAGTGCCGCAGGATACGATCTATGAGCTGATATTTCAAAATTGAATGTTGGCTCGTTGGAACCGTATAACCCGATACCTAGAACGCCTATTAATAAAAAGATCGAGCTTCCTGCAGTGTACAAAATAAACTTTGTAGCTGAATACAGGCGTTTCTTTCCCCCCCACATGGATAAAAGTAAATAAACGGGAATTAACTCGAGCTCCCACATCATGAAAAAAAGCAAAAGATCCTGAGAAGAAAATGATCCTATTTGACCACTGTACATTGCTAACATCATGAAATGGAATAATCGGGAATCTCGAGTAACGGGCCAAGCCGCTAAAGTAGCCAAAGTGGTGATAAATCCCGTCAGTAAAATGGGTCCGAGGGAGAGTCCATCTATTCCCAATCTCCAGTCAAAATGAAAAAAAAAGATCCATTTAGAATCCTCCACAAGTTGGATTAATGGATCGTCCAATTGGAAATGATAACAGAATGTATAGGTCGTTAGAAGGAGTTCTAGTGAACATACGCACAAAGTATACCATTTAGTTACTTTATTTCCTCTATGGGGGAGGAAGAAAAGGAAAGAACCCGCTGAGATCGGAAAAATAACAATTAGTGTTAACCAAGGAAAATCATTCGTGGTAAAGACAAGATACACTTGGACCATAAAACCCATGCTCAAAAATAGAATCTATTAGTCTTTATTCTCTTTTTTTTTTTCGAGTACGGGTTTTGTCGGTAAAAAACAAAAAAAAATGTATTCAATTCAACTGGGATTTTCCGAAAGGTATTAATAAGCTAGACCCATACTTCGAGTTGTTTCGTGCCATAAATAAACCCGAACACTTAAGAAATCTGTTGGACAGGCGGATTCACATCTCTTACACCCGACACAATCCTCTGTTCTTGGAGCTGAAGCGATTTGCTTAGCTTTACATCCGTCCCAAGGTATCATTTCTAATACATCCGTGGGGCAAGCTCTAACACATTGAGTACACCCTATACATGTATCATAAATTTTTACTGAGTGTGACATGGGCTCTCTAATTTTTTAAACGTCATAAATTTTCGATCTAGTCAATTCATTTTGAAATAACTCATATATTTCGCCACCAGATGAATCAATGATTTAGATTTAGCAGAAATGTTCAACCTACTTTATACTTTTGGTCTTCAAAAAAGGCCAAGATACTTTGCTTTGATTTCCTATGTTTTCACAAATAGGATCTGGGTGACATATCATACATACCAACTTCAATGGATGAATAATAGAATCTTAATTATTTAATGAATACTATTTATTCAATAAATTTGATTGATTAATACGAATTGATTTTTTGTTACGATAAATTGACGAAAGAATAGCCGGTCCAATAGCGGCTTCAGCGGCTGCAATGGCTATAACAAAAATGGAGAAAATGTCACCTTTTAGTTGGCGACTATCAAAAAAATCAGAAAATGTTACGAAATTTAGATTAACCCCATTCAGCATAAGTTCAAGAGACATAAGAGCCCTAATCATATTCCGACTCGTGATCAATCCATAGATACCAATAGAAAATAAAAAAGAACTCAAAACAAGGACATGTTCCAGTATCATTGAAGAGCTCCTTATCAATTTGAATTCATTTCAATAGCAACAAGAATGCAAGGGATTCAATTCATTTTAATGCTACTAAAAACAAGTATGAAACAAAGGCAATATGTCGAAAAAATTTTACATTATAGATATTAATAAAGAGTCTTCAAGCAGAATTAAAAGAAGATAGATATGATAAAACAGAAGACGATTTCACTTCCATTTTTTGAAGTGTTGCCAGTTAGAAATGAAAAGGTTTTTTTACTGACGAGCCGCAGCAATTGCACCTAGCAAAGCAACTAAAAGAATTATAGACATGAGTTCAAATGGAAGAAAAAAATCTGTTGATAAATGAATTCCAAGTTGTTGACTATTACTTATCAAATCTTTCTCTATAATCTGGTTTGATTTTGTAGTCCAAAGAATCCCATACCATGATGTATCTAGAATAGTAGTAATTAGTGAAAGAAAAAGAATTGTACAAATTAGTGAACTAAGCCCATCCCCAACAGTCCAAAGATGAAAATCTTTGTAATATTCTGAACCATTCATGAACATCACAGCAAATAGTATTAAAACATTTATAGCTCCTACATAAATAAGGAGCTGTGCAGCAGCTACAAAATAGGAGTTTGATAGAATATAAAATAAAGAGATACAAATAAAAACAAATCCCAAAGAAAAGGCAGAATAAATTGGGTTGGTAAGTAATACGACCCCTAGACCCCCTAATATAATACCTGATCCCAGAAAAACTAAAAGAAAATCGTGTATTGGTCCGGGCAAATCCATTATATGTAAGAAATAAATAGAAATCTTTTCATGACCTTATTGACGCCACCAGGAAAACTTTTACTATTAGAAGCTTAATGAATGTGAATTACCGTAGGTCCATCGACAACCCCACCACGCTATCTTTCGAATAAAGAAAGGGTATGTTAACAAACTTGAAAGCCAAAAGAAGCCGGGGTTCTCACTAACCAATCAATAGTTCCAGTTTGTCCTTATTGAACAAGAACAAAAAAGACCAGATTCTTTATTCTTTTAGGCAATTTAGTAATTGTAACTTTTTCTTTAATTAAGAGCTTTACTTGCTTTTTTTTTTAGGTAAATTCAAAATGGTTCGAATTGTATAATCATCAATTACTGGCATTGGTAAACGACCCAGAGCAGTTTGATTATAATTCAATTCGTGACGATCGTAGGTTGAAAGTTCATATTCTTCGGTCATCGATAAACAATTTGTTGGACAATACTCAACGCAATTACCACAAAATATACAAATTCCAAAATCAATACTGTAATTAAGTAAGCGTTTCTTTCGAATATCCCTTTCAAATTTCCAATCAACAACAGGTAGATCTATCGGGCATACACGAACACATACTTCACACGCAATGCATTTATCAAATTCAAAATGAATTCGACCGCGAAAACGCTCCGATGTAATTAATTTTTCATAGGGATATTGAATAGTTACAGGGAAACGATTTGCGTGGGATAAGGTAATAATCAAACTTTGACCAATGTACCTTGCGGCTCGTACGGTTTGTTGACCATAATTCATGAATCCAGTTACCATAGGAAACATATCGCGAATATCCCTGAAAAATGTTACTTTTCTTTTTCTTGTTTAAGATACACTGTGAAGATAGAATGTCCTAGTCCTTTTTTCTTTCCCTTACAGAGAAAGGAGTTGAGAAGAAGTTGTTAATAATAGATTACCGAGAGAAATAGGTAAAAGAAATTTCCACCCAAGATTTAAGAGTTGGTCCATTCTTAGCCTAGGTAAAGTCCATCTTGTTGTGATAGAAATAAACAAGAAAAAAAAAGTTTTAGCTAATGTAATAAAAAGTTCGGTTGTTGTTCTAAAGATTCCACCCACGTTTTTTATTTCAAATAATGGAAGAAAGTCTATGTATGGAATAGACATATTCCAACCGCCTAAATAAAGAATTGTTACAAATAAAGAAGAAACTAATAAATTGAAATAGGAAGTAATGTAAAAAAAAGCAAACTTTATACCTGAATATTCCGTTTGATATCCGGCTACTAATTCTTCCTCTGCTTCTGGTAAATCAAAGGGTAATCTTTCGCATTCGGCTAGGGAAGAAATTAGAAAAATAAGAAACCCTATAGGTTGACGCCACAAATTCCATCCCCAAAAACCATATTTTGATTGTGCCTCAATTATATCGACTGTACTTGAACTATTAGAAAATCCTAGTCGGCAAAATCATCACCACTCCCACCGCTATTACAGAACCGTACGTGAGATTTTTTTACCTCATACGGCTCCTCAAGGGCCTTAACTAAATTGAAGGACCAAGTCGTTTTATCTGTCTATATTTGTAGGCTAGATAAAGTTTTGAAAAATCTATTGGAAGGTCCCGAATTAGACCAATGGAATTCTGTCTACTAAAAACGAAAATAGAAAATAAAGAATAACAGGAAAAAGTACTTCTGAATTGATCTCATCCTTTAAGATTTCCTTTTTTCTTTCTTGAGTAATAGCTGAATCCTTAAATAAAATACCCCTATGAAGATATACATAAATATTGCGACCCGGGGTTTTTGATTGCGAAAAGGGTTTGACATTCTTTTTTTTAGTTCATGACTTGAGTAATGGGACGAGTTCTATCTCCAATAGAAAGCTAAAAAAGAGCCTTTTTTCTTTCTATTGTAATTTATTGTGATTCTAGTCTTTTCTTTCTGTTTTTTTCGTTCCTATTCTTCTTTCTAAAGGTATAAGGGGGGGTTTCAAAAAAGTGAATAAAGGATTCTTTCGTTCCTGATAGTGATTTATTGAATCGGTGGATTGGAGCATACTCTAGGTCGGAATTGCGAGGAGTACTTCTTGATCATTTCTACCAACTTAAAGCCCCCAATTACTCTTCTTTTTATGTTATGTAAAAATGTCCTTTTGGACAATTTACAAAATCTCCATTACCAATCCTTTATGTATTTTGGTGTTCCTAACTATCCACTCATTTTAAAGGAGCTCCCCATTTGGTATTGTTATGGTAATAGATATGAGGGAATAGGCAGAAAGGGTAACGAAAACCGTATCCGGTTGATCTTTTGAGCCCGCTTCAAGCCAGGATGACTACTCAACCAATCTTGGGGCAAGGGCCCTTTCCCTTAATGTTTACTTCCGCTTACCTCTTGTACATAGGAAATGAGACTCCGTTTTTTACTGCCAATTTCTCATTTTAGACTATAGAATAGAAGCTGTTTTCTTTCACTCATATAACTATCTGGTTTAGTTCCTCAACCCGAATGCGGGTTTCTGTTTTAACGAATCACACGTAGAGATATTGACAACACACATAGAGTTAATGGTATTTCATAACTAATTGATTGAGCGGCAGCTCGTAGACCACCTAAAAAGGAATATTTATTATTTGATCCATATCCTGACATAAGAAGTCCAATGGGAGCAATACTTGAAATGGCAATCCATAAAAAAACACCAACATTTAGATCAGCTAAAACAAGGCGATAGCTAAAAGGAATTACTGAATAACTTAGAAGAATTGATATGACTGCCATGGATGGGCCAATACTGAACAAAGGGCTATCCCCTCTAGATGGAAGAAGGTTCTCTTTCAAAAGCAGTTTTGTCCCATCTGCTAGAGCTTGAAGAATTCCGAAAGGACCCGCGTATTCAGGCCCAATACGTTGTTGTATCCCCGCGGATATTTCTCTTTCTAACCACACAATTACTAATACACCTATTGTGATTCCCACTACAAGGGTCAAAATAGGGACAAGCATCCAGACGATCCCATATATCTCTTGTAGGGATTCGAATCTGGAAAAAGAATTGATATCTTGTACTTCTGGTGTATCAATTATCATCTCAACGATCAACTTCTCCCATAATGATATCTATGCTACCTAGTATTGTCATAATATCAGCCAATTTCATTCTTTTAACTAACTGAGGAAGAATTTGCAAATTCATAAAACCCGGTGGACGTATTTTCCATCTCCAAGGAAAGCTGCTCCGATCTCCTATCAGAAAAACTCCCAATTCTCCTTTTGGGGCTTCAACTCTCACATAAAGTTCTTGTTTCGGCAATTCAAAAGTAGGAGAAGGTTTTTTACTAATGAATCGATATTCAAAACCGCCCCATTCTGGATACCTTTCTCTATCAAAACATCGAATTTCTAAATTCTCATAAGGACCTCCCGGAATTCCTTCCAGAGCCTGTTGAATCATTTTTATGGATTCCCTCATTTCACCGATTCGGACTAAATAGCGAGCTAATGAATCTCCTTCTTTTTGCCACTGAACCTCCCAATCGAATTTTTTGTAACATTCAGAATTATCGATTTTACGAAGATCCCATTGCATTCCGGAAGCTCGTAGCATTGGTCCTGATAAACCCCAACTTATTGCTTCTTCTTTACCAATAATGCCTATTCCCTCTACTCGCTCTAAAAAAATAGGATTCCGCGTAATAAGCTTTTCATATTCAGCAAGTCCTGTTAAAAAATAATTACAGAAATCCAAGCATTTATCTATCCAGCCATGAGGTAGATCGGCTGCAACTCCTCCGATACGAAAATAATTATGCATCATTCTCATACCGGTGGCTGCTTCAAACAGATCATATATTAATTCTCTTTCTCTGAAAATATAAAAAAAGGGGGTTTGTGCGCCAATATCGGCCATAAAGGGTCCAAGCCATAATAGATGAGAAGCTATACGACTTAATTCCAGCATAATTGTTCTGATATAGCCAGCCCTTTTAGGTACTTGAATATTTCCCAATTGCTCTGGGGCATTTACAGTTATTACTTCTGTGAACATAGTAGCCAAATAATCCCAACGTGTTACATAAGGCAGATATTGTATAATAGTTCGATTTTCGGCAATTTTTTCCATCCCTCTGTGTAAATAACCCAATACGGGTTCACAGTCGATAACATCTTCACCATCTAGAGTAAGGATGAGCCGAAGAACACCGTGCATTGATGGGTGGTGAGGGCCCATATTGACTATCATGAGGTCTTTTCTTGTAGCTGGTATAGTCATAAGTTTTTCCTCGATTTTTTCTTTCATGAATTGCCGAAAACGAAAAGATATTCATCCAAATGCAAAAATCTAATAAAGCAAATAATTGAAAATAACATTTCTAATTTAACGAGTTTTTGACTCGCGAATATTCAACCTATTTATTAATTCTTTATAACGTACTCTATTTTTCTTTGACAAATAAGACAGCAGACGCTGGCGTTTTCCCAAAATTTTATGTAGACCTCTCTGAGATAAATAGTCCTTTCTGTGCAATTTCAAATGGGAAGAAATTTGGTCTATTTTCTTGGTAAAACACAATACTTGAAATTCAACGGACCCTCTATTCTTTTCTTTTTCTTCTTGCGAGATAACTGAAATTAATGGAGTTTTGACCATAAAACAAGGTTTCCTTATCTTTTCTTTTTTTAAAAAATGAATTTGACTGATCAGTAATAATAATCCTAGTTCTTTTTGAATTTCTCCATTTTTTATATAATAAAATATTCATTTCGTTATGAACTTCTCATTTTTGAAAATCAAAAATGAATCAACAACTCATTCAAATTGAAATTGGATTCGGCTCGGGATACAAAAGAAGAGTCTATTTCTTTCTCCACTTACACAAGATAAAAAAAAAAATGGGAATATTCAAATGAAAATCTAAAAATCAAAGAATGGCTCAACAAAAGCTTCTTTCTTTTGTTGAGCCATTTATATATTTCATGGTTACACCTGGAATGTAAAACAATCCATTAGAATGGTATGGGTATTCTAGTCAAAATGGAATATTAACGGGTTTTCAATCGTGGATATACTCGGATCCTTAACATACTGAAACGGCTGCCATTAGTAGTATCAAACCAATAGCGATTCATACAAGCTAAGTCTTCGAGTCGATAATTCGGCCAAAGAAAAAACCTTAATCTCATTAGTTTCTTTTTGATTCTATTTAATTCTTTGCTTTCTTCTTCTTTCTTGCGTAGTTCTTCTTGTTCTCTTTCTTTCTTTTGAACTAGATTTAGTCGTTCCTCTCGTTGTCTCTTTTCTCGTTCGTCTAGTTCTCTCAATAGTAGGTTCAAATCCATACGCCCAGTTTCTTTAAGAAGTTTGTTGTAGGGGGTTAATTTATGTTGAGGGATTCTTTTCTCTTTTTTCTTTTTTTTATTGAGTTCATTTACAATTCTCAATTGTCTGCGGCGTCTGGGGGATAAAAGATTTTCAGGAACAAGCAGACCCTTTTCGACAAGCGTATCTGGCACTCCCTCGTCCAAAAGAATAAGCTTTTTGATTCTGTCGTTGGCACGCTTAGGGTCAGTTATAAGGCTTAGAAGGATAGCTGTGCATTCGCGCTTGAACTTGCCGCAAACACCTATCTTATAAAAGAACCTCATCTGGTCTGCGTGGAATTGACCAAAGACTCTCTCATAAGACCAAGGAGTCCGCTTTCTCTTTTTCTTTGGATGTACTTCGGGTTTCCAGTGGAATAGACCAAAGACTCTCTCATAAGACCAAGGAGACTGCTTTTTCTTTCCACGTGCTTTGGCTTTCAATGGGATTGCGAATGGGTGAACTAAATATCGAACCCATTTGGTCCAGAAAGACCTAGTACACCCAAATTTCCCATAAGACACACGCAGTCCCCACCACCTCTTAACTCTCAGTCTTCGCACGCTCAACGATTCTACTACCTTGCGCCCCTTGCGGACCTTATATGTAGTTTGCTTCACTTTGTTCACACCTATCTCCAGACAAGGGTCTCTTTTATTGTCCGGACCCGGAGTGTAGGCCAATTTTTGGAATTGATTCTTATGAAGCAGGGAAATGGCTAGGATTTGATACGTAACGTGCTCCCACCTCAATCTTTTAAAGGTACGAATGGGGTTCAGAACGAGATACCCCATGTTTAGGATATCTTCCAAAGTTGGAAGTTGATTTTGAGTAGTTCCCATTATTCCAAACTGACTCATTTCTATAAGATCTTTAATGAAAACAAGAAGGAGCTTCGGGTTAGTTGCTTTATTCGTGACTTGGCTTGTACGTGTAACATTAGTAAGGAAGTCGGCGATCAAATAACGTAGGCTATAGTGCACTTGATACCGGAAATAATTCGACTTTTTTAGATCCTTCAGCGCCGTCTTTCGGAACCTTGAATACTTTATCGGTTTCAATGTACTCACCCGAGCAAATCTTTTTTTGTGGTTTTTTCTGTAGCTTGTTTCGTCAAAGGCCTTTCCTTGTTCTTCTTGTTCTTTTTTTCTTTTTTCCTTTTTTTCTTCGTATTCTTCGTCTATTTTCTTTTGTTCTTCGGCCTTCATTTCGGATATCGTCTCAGCATAAGCCCTTTCTCTCTCAGTAGGATCTATCATAATGTCCAAAGTCGTTTCCTTCCTAGGGTCTTTTCTCCCTAGGTTCAATAATGCCCTGCGATGTCGACGACGACGTCGGGCCCTGTTCGAGTCCCAAAGTGGTCTTCCTTTCGCCGGCCATTCCTTTTTGTCGTACATGTACCAGTTGAAGGAGTCAAACTCAACCTTTAAATCCGCGTAAGAGGAGCGCGAACGTATCTTTCCATTTTGCAAAAAAGAATGAATCGGCGTGGTCCACTCCGCTTTCGCATAAAGATTAAGTAAATTGTAAAGTTGGATAAATTCTGGGAAGAGAAAAAAACTAGATTCTAGGAAAGAACTTTTCTTTTCATCATTATTGCGTTCCATTAGTTCTTCTAGTTCGTTTTCATTATTTAATCCCATCCAATCAAAAAAGTTTTTTTTTTCGATTTTTTCAAATTCTTCCGGTTCTAGTATCAAACTCAGGTCAAACTCTCGTTGAGCAATCTTTATCGATTGGGCCTTCCCCGACATTTTTTTTTTTCTAGCAGCCAGGTCTTTTTTTCGTTTAGCCATGCTTTTTTGTTTTTTCCAAATCGGGGTACGCCTTTTATCATAACACTTTTCATACCGAAAAACACAGCCAAGCTTGTCTAGCCTATGCCTATCATAAAACTCAGGCCAATACAAGGCATAAACAGAGAAAAAGTATAGGTGCATATCACAAATTTTATGGATGTACCCGATGAGGTGCTCCAGCGGCCACTTCAGCCATTCAGGTCTGAACGATTCATCTAGGCTTTCGGGGTAAGGTCGTCTCCGCTCTCTTAGTTGTTTCAGTACGCTTTCTAGGAAGACCATTGCGCCCTCTGTGAACCCGACGCGGTCCTCGGTTAACGACCCGGCCGGGAGCACCCTATTCTGGCCAGTTACCCAAGAATCAATAGCGACCTTATCCACCACCTTAGATCCTTTTTTCTTATCTTCAACATGAAAGAGTATCTGATTATAATTCATCCGCCTACGCAGCGCCGTCCTATTAACGTCCATATGCATATCCAACAAAGGATGCTTTTCCTTGGAATCGCGCAAATGCTTATAATTACTTGTAAGCATATTCACAAGGCTTTCTTTGTGTATGTTGTAAAGATGTGAAATTGCGGTCTGGTTATTACTTACTAAGGATGGCGCTATGACATAGGGATCCTTCTTATATTCAGCATTAAGGAAGCTATATGCTAAAAGATCATATCTAAGGTGTTTTTTAAATTTCAATTTTTGTGGGTTAATCGGCAATGAGTCTATTTCATATGAATCCCCTTTCTTGAAATTTTGATTTTCAGCCGTGCGACATTGATTCATTTTATTTCGCCATTTTTGTGCTTCTAATCTGGACCATCTAATGTCAGATAAAAGATAGTAGTCAAAATGGCCTCTTAACCATTCTTTCCATCGATTCATTCCAACTCTACAATTTCTCAAATTCTGGAATTTAGAGACTCTAAAAGAAGACTTTTCAGTTTGTGATAATTTATAAAATACATATGCTTGTGACAGAGAGGATAAGTCAAAAACAAGGGTTTTTTGACTCTTACTAATTTGACTATTTCTCATATTAAAAGAATGTTTTTTTATAGTTGAAATAAAGCGATTTTTTTTTCTTTTCTTTTTATTAATGCCTTTAATGGCCTTGTCAATCTTTTTGTTTTTTCTTTTTTTTTTGAATTGAAAAAAAAACTGCGCAACCATTTTCAGACAACTCTTTTTCTTATTCATTTCATCTAGAAACCTATTTTTCAAATCAAATCTATTTTTCAAATCGAAAAGGATTTTCACGTATATCCATTCAATGATCCATTTTCTAAAAATTGTAGATTTACGAATGAATCGTGCCTTTCTTCTTTTTAAGATTTTAGAAAGTCTTCGTAGTGCTTCTGATGTTTTAGAATGAGAACTTGTTTTGGTCGAACTAATGCTTGTTTGAATAATGAAAAGTCTTTTTTTCTTTTCTTTTAGAACCCTTTCTATTTCATTTATGATTGCCCTTGTTTTATCCACTTTCCTTTCTTTTTTCTTTTTTGTTAATTTAGATTGTGGCCCTTTTTTCAAATTTTTTCTTTTTTTTACTTTTACGCCCTTTAGCAGCTTGGATTGAAAGCTTTTTTTTTGAAAAGCTAAAAGACGTTTTCGAAGAAAGCCCTTTTTTTTAAACTTCAAAAAACCCTTCTTTTGCAACTTTCTAATTCCACTTGTGAGTAGGTTTTTGAGTTCTTGAGAAGCTTTTTTTTTCTTTAGTTCTTCAAAAACGGTTTTAAAAAACGGGTAGGGCTTGCGAGCCGTACCAAAAGGAATATTAGTGATTCTTCCAAAAACGGTTAAATACAAATCCTCTGCCACACTGCTCTCTTTGCTTTGCTCGGTTTCTCGCCAAGGTTTCCACTCAAAAGGAAAGTGGATCCTTATCTGACAACCATCTGTGAACCACCCTATTGGGTCTTGTGACTCGTCAAGTGGAATACCACCAAAATCGCACAAGGTGTGAGTTTCCTTCTTTAAATCCGCGAAATCCTGAAACAATTCGGGACTTTGAAAGAAGAGTATACGAGCCATATTTTTAGCTATTATCAAGAAAGGAAAGATCACATTTTTCCTCAAAAACGATTGGATTAATAGGATCAGAGATCTTACTGCATGACCCGATTGAAGGAGTTCCCAAGTTTCCGCTATACAAATGGCTCGGATCTCATGCGCCTCTCGGCGCTCCTGCCATTCTTCTAAGGCATCCCCTCGTTCTTGGCGTTTTTTTTTGTCTTCTTCGCTTTCCCTCAGTCCTTGGAGTTCGTTTTCTGCTTCTATAGCAGCCTCTATAGCACTCTTTTGAGAATCTGGCAGGTTCCACAGTTTCTTCCAAATTCGGTTTATCCTTTCGGATATACGCTTAACTCTAACTTGAAACCGGGAGTCCTGTCGTAAAAATCTATAACATTTTTTCATAAGCTCAAAGACATCTAAAGTGAGCATAATGAGTATAAGTGTTTTCCTTCGTTTGGGCAAAAAAAGGGGCGACTGGACCCGGTGTTCATACCACCCACAAATCGTTACTTTTCGCCTTTGGGTGCGGTCCGCACCTTTGACCATATTGCGACGAAAATGCGTGATCTTAGCGTAACGGTAAAAATACCATTGCTTCAGTTCACGTTTATCATGTCGCTCATAGTATTTCCATACTTTGGTTCTAAATACCCTAAATTTTGCTTTTCTTGTACGCAAATAGACGTCTTCGGCTACTACATCGTCATTTCTTATATTGTAATCACTATAATCTATTTTTTCATCATCTATGTTGTATCCCCATCGAGGGACTTCTTTCATGATTGTCCGTAGTTTCAGCTGAAACTGACGGTATTTTTGATATTTTTTTCGCATCTTAGGAATGTCTTCATGTGTGAAACCGCTCCTACCCTCATAGTAGGTATTCATAATGTGATATACCGTGTTACGGTTTCGACGTATTTTGTTTATTTTCTCTAACAATGGGTTTGGATAGGAATAAAGGTTTCTTCTATCTTTTGAATCTCGCTTTCTTTTTGAACTTGTTCTAAAATGAGAATTAAGAACCAAAATTCTAGTTAAAATTGTATTTAAGGGGAAAGCCTCCTTTTGTTTTTTTTTCAAGGTTCCTTTCTTTGTCTTTTTATCTAACCTTAACAAAATTTTCTTGGGTCTTCTTTTTTCTTTTTCCAATTGCACCCTTTTTTTTCGAATTTCCTTGAGTTTTAGATAGCGTTCCTTGTGAGAACGAATCCAACTCTCTCTTTCCTCATTGACTCGGATAATCATGCCCCTCTTTCTCAGCTTGTGAACTCGCCTTAATATTCTGGTAGTTTCCTGCCAGTCAAGAGTCAAGTAAGCAGATACCCGGTAAAGTTTAAAAGCTCGCGACATAGAGTTACTTGGGATGTACTGTGGCGCTCGAAAATAAGGAGCCATTTTTTGAAGTATTCTCAAAGTTTTCCCTAATAGACTCTTTTCGAAACATTGCCGTCTAAGCTTTTGTTTTTCCTGGCTTTCCCGTTCCAGTTTCTGGCGTTCGAGTATCAAATACTGCTCTTTCTGATTTAAAGGCCTTAAGTCTTTAAAAAACAACCACATTGTTTGCAGGTGCTCTTCCTCGTCAACCCTCTGTTCCGCTGCTGTTTTCGTCAATTTATGGTTATACCAAAAAGCTCCGCGAGAAGGTCCATCCCAGACTGGGTCATTTTCCCTTTTCTTTCCTCCCGACGGGTGCATTTGGTCAAAGAGGGTCTCAGAAATTGATCGCAACACTTTCGGAGTGTATTTGAATTGAAAGAGCTTTCTCCGTATGTCCAATACATCCCTCAAAGGAGATCCGCTTTTTAGCTTCTGTACTCTTTTTATTAATTCCTTGTTGAGACTGGCCTTTTTCTTTGCATTTCGTAAAACCCAAAGGGTGTACAATCTATCCCTATCGGGGAGTCGCTTTTTTTTTCTAAACAAAGAAAGTTTTCCTTCAATCATTTTATAAAAAGTGATTAAAGAAAGTGGATATGTGAAAGAGGTCCGTTCTTTTCCATCGCTTTGACATTTATAAAAACAAAATTGTGAAAACCCCCCCTTTTTTACACTATATTCGTAGAAAGAAGTTTTGATATAGCGGTAAGGTAGAACCCACCTCCTAGGGTTGAAAAAGAAATGGGAAAAACCGCGGAAAATTGCGCTAAAAACAAAATTGTGGTTGAATAAAAACCACTTAAGGAACTTCAAATGGGGAATATACACGGAAAAGAAATTGAAAAAGTAGAGGTAAAAAGGTTTTACCACGACCAAAAAGGGAGAAAAAAGGGGCTCGATTCGGTTCAAAAAGCGACTAGAAGACGAAAACAAGTCGAAAAGGTAACCATAACAGAATTTCAACCGGTTGAAAAGGTAACCAGAATAGAATTTCAACCGGTTGAAAAGGAAAGCATAAAATGAAAAGGACTCGAAAAAGCAATCCGAAAAGAAAGTATAAAGGGTATTTTCAAATCCTTTTTCTTCATCCATATCCCAAATTTCTTGATTCTCTTCCTCTTCGAGATCCCAAATTTCTTGATTCTCTTCCTCTTCGAGATCCCAAATTTCTTGATTCTCTTCCTCTACAGCCCTTTTTTTTTCTTCGTCAGCTGACTTTTCGTCTTTCTTTTGTTCTTCATCGAAGTCCTCTAATGGATAGAATCTATCTTCTATTTCTCTTTGCACTTTGGCTTCTTCCTCTAGGCGTGACATCCTTGCTAGCTCGACTGCATTAGGCGCTGATGGACTGTGCGGAACAAAAGGTATGGGGGATTTTCCCAACAAATACAGCGCAACGATAAATAGAATCGTAGCTAAGATTTGAATCATTTCGTCGATTGTTTGTGACTCCCTATAGATTCCGGGTTTCATAACAGGATCCGGTTTATACTCAAATATTTTGGCTATAGATATAGTCCGGGATCTGATCTTCTTGATCTTATCTTGCAGGTACAGTTGATGAGTAAGAATCAGAAAAGCCGAATAGTTTTTCTGTAGCCATAATGTCAAAAATTGAACCCATTTTATACAAATCAAGTGACCGATCATCCAAACAAAAAAAGTCGTATAGAGAAATAAGATTTTGAATTGGCACTGTACCAAGTACCCTACGATCATTCTCGAGAAAATTGAATTTGGAAAAAAGGTATAATTTAATAATCTATAACTTAACCCATAAACAAATGCTAGGGTCTGATCTCGCTGTGGAGTTGAAAAAGATTTAGGTAGAAAAATATCCAGATGATGATTCGTCCAGAAAAATTGATACAACATAAGGCCAAGAGCGAGTATGATTTTCAGATAAAAATTGCTCAGGGCCTTATAAAAAGGTAAGTAATAAATCAATAAATAGCCCAGCAAATGCCCCACGGTAAACCCATAGCTTAGTGCTCTCGCCTTACCAGTCCCTTCGTCGTCTTGAGAAATCCAGTGCCGGATAAGGAAAAGATAACTTGTGAGTTTTGAAAATGTTATGAGTATTCCATAAAAAATACCGAAAATCAAAGTTGCCCGAATATCAAGACGCTTACTCGTGATATGGTTCATTGCAATTCTCCCGCCCTTTGGGCTATAAATAAAATAGATAAGAGGTGTAATTTAATAATATTCTATTATAAATAATAGAATCCGTAAGAATCTTCGATCACTGCATGAGATTCATAGTTGCATTACTTATAGCTTCCTTGTTCGTAGACAAAGCTCATTCTGTCTTTCATTCCTCGGAATTGTCTTTCATTCCAAGGCATACCTCGTATCCATGCGCTTCATTCATATTCGCCTGGAGTTCGCATACCAAATTGATTGATTCTATTCCTCAACTTCAAAAACTTTATTACATTAAGTTAAGGCAATTTCAACTAAAAATTGAGTGGAAAAGGGGAATCTCTTATTTAAGATATCCCCCCCCCTCTTTTTTGATTTTCACAGGCGGATTTATGGGGAAAAAAGAATCCCCATCCATTTTTAGGATTTTTTGGTTTTCTTATTATCCGTTGGCATAGAAAAAAAACGAGTTGGCATAGAAAAAAAACGAAAAAAACTTTTTGAATTCCCGGTAGAAAGGGATTTACCTAATGACAAAGCTTTCAACGCCGCCCAATGCCCTTTTCCTTTCCAGATATTTTTCCGAATTCGCTTTTTTGAACTAGAAAGACGTTTTTTGGGAACTGTCATTTTGAAAAAAGGTTCTTCATTGCTATAGTGAAATGTCAATGACATTTATATAACGATATTTGATTTTATATTTAGATATTTGATTTCTCGGGAGAATCAGACCCCCCACTTTTTTTTTCTTGTTTTGTTCTCAGATTCCACTGGAACAAAACGTAGCCAAAAAAGACCAGCAAGACAGCTAGACCTAAAAAGAAATAGGGAGCCGTTGCCCTTGAAGTACAGAGCAAGCGCATAGTCCTGCCTATCCTTCGGTATAGACTCTCTTCTACAATCTTATACTTATAATAAGGATTTTTATTATAGAAAGTCCAATTCGGGGTTCCTAAGACACTCCTAGACACACGGGGCCAAATACAAATTTCCGTCTCGGGCCAACGACCTAGCGGAACTTCGGATTCTAGCCGGCTAATCCACACCGACCAGCTTTTCCAAAACCGAAGTTCTTCGAAGCGGAGGAGTACTTTCATTTTTGGCCCTCCTCTTTTGTTTCTAGGATTATAATCGCACTGTAAATTATGGAAAGACAATTCCTATTTGAGATAGCTATTTGTGCAAGCATTTTACGATTAAGAAGCAACTGTTCCTTTTTCAGATTAGTGATTAATTGACTATAACTATAAGATAATACATTTTGGCGAATTACTCCATTTATCCGAGTGATCCACAAACGACGAAAATCCCTCTTTTTCTTATCTCTATCACGATGAGCCGAAGCCAAAGCTCTTATTGTCTGTTGAGCAATAAGTCGAGTAAGCCTTGAATGAGCTCCTCGAGCGCCTGATGCAAATAAACGTGTTTTTGCTCTACGTCTCCGAGCTATAGAGCCTCGCTTAATTCTGGTCATTAAATTAAATGAATTAAATTTTGACGAATAACTAATGGATTTTTTTTTCAGTTATTCTTTTTCCTTTCCTAGTTTATTAATAACAAAACGCATTTTTCCTATGTATAAAATCAAAATTCCAATGGCTTTTGCTACGATAACCTTCCCGACCACGATTTTTTTCTAAGCATTGCACCTTGATATAAAAAAGTATATGGATACTAAATACAAAAAAGACCTAGTAATAAAAAAGAGTAAATAGAAAGAAGTCAATAATGAAATAGTGGGTTCCATCGTTTCTATGGTTATTTCTTATTCTTAAACGGTTAGGTCTCCTCTATACACCGGAGCCCCCTCTTTCATTTAATCAATGCTATTGGTAACTTGTACAGTTCACACTCTTCGGCTCTACCTATAAACTATTCAGTAATAGATCTTTCACAACGAGATCTACCTATACAGTAACGGTATTTAATTATAAAGATTTGCTGGATAGCTGACCCTCTTAGTCCGTTCTTGCAAGAATAGAGGTATACTCTTTCTGCTTTTTAAATAGGATTTCCCCCGCTTAATGGGATAAGCATTTGCTCCCAATGGAGAATTCTTTCTCATCTTCAATTCGTGATTGGATTTGAACTAAAGAAAACCATAAATTTCAGACCCAGTAGAAGAATATGATATGATCTATTTTCTTAGATAGAAAATGGAGTTCATTCTATTTTATTCTCCGGTACTGATCGTTGATACTGGAAAATGATTTTCCGAGTCCATGATCTGAACGAGTCACACATACACCTTACTACATCTTCCTCGGCGCTGAGGGCATCCCCTAAGAGCGGGGGTTTTCTTGGTTTTTCTGACTGGCTGTCTTGAGTTTCTAAGAAGTTGGTTACTAGTTGGCATGCTAAAACGTATACCTAATGTACTGGTTTAGATCCATCCTAACCGGAAGCTTCTCAATTTCTTCTATTTACTAGATGAATAGAATTGAAAAGGAAATCCGGTAAGAGTTTGGACAAAATTTTTCTTTGTTTCTGTTAGCTTTGTTTCTGTTAGTTAATAGGCGATCTCAATCTCCTGGGGTGTATCAAGAGGTCCCGCCTCTTCATTGGTTTCGTCAGGTTCCTATTCCTTTTTTTTTCTTCTTCATCTTCGTCTTCGGAAACAGATACCCCATCACTAACTCCATTCTTCATATTCTTCTTCGAAAGCATATACCCCATCAATAATTCCATAAGTCCTCGCTTCTGTTGCTGACATAAAAGTATCCCTTTCCAGGTCTGCAATTACAACCCAAGCAGGTTTGTTTGTTCTCTGGATATAAATTTGTGTGACGCAGTTGCGCAATTGTAAGAATAGATGCCCTTCCAAATTAAGGTCCGAAAACCGGTCGTCAAACTCCTTCGCACGAGGTTGATGGATCATTACCCTGATGATACGTATGATAAGGTCTTATTTCATCTCCCACGATAAGGCCGAGAATAGAAGATAAAGAATAAGACAAAAAAAGAATTGAACAACCGTACAGGCATCTTTTGCACATTGCATACGGCTTTACAATGGAATTTGCTTTGAATTTCCCTCGACGAAAGGGAAAAGAGGGGCCTATCAGACCCAGGTCGTTAAATGATCCACTTACCACCCTTCCTTTCGAAGAAGTTCAAAAATACTATGATGGCTCCGCTGCTTTATATATTTCTTTCGTCTGTGATTCAACAATCCCAAAGTTTTTTGACTCTTTTATGATATAAAGATTGTTAATATAAGAGCTTTCTGGTGTGAAAACAAAAAGGTTTGGTACGCTTAAAAGGGTCCCCAAAAGATAAGATTCAATTGGGGATGCCCCGTATTTCATACTACTCTTTCGATACATAATCTAATGTTTTGAAAAAAAAAACAAAAGTTTTCTCGTATCGAATTCAAAGTGCCATGCTATTATTACTTAATATTCATATTTCATATGGCGAAGGCATAGTCTTCTTTTTCTTTCAAATAAAAAACGAAACTCATTGGCGCCAAGCGTTAGGGAATGCGCAACGTTCTGTAACGGTTCCTCCGACCAGGACAACGGATGCCATCGAAGCGGCTATTCCCAGGCATATTGTCTTTACGTCTGGTTCCACAAAGCCAATAGTATCATAAAGAGCCAGCCCGGGAATTATCAATCCGCCAAGACAGTTTATATACAAGGTTTGAGTCCAGAAAGGATCTTCTATATTGAGATGTATCATAAGACCCACGATGTTATTTGCAACCTCCTCTTCCAGGTCTTTGCCTAAAAAAAGCCATCTTTGGCGATAAAGGCGGTTAATTAGGATAAAATTGTATCCCTTAGGAGCCGTACATGCATCTTTTGATGCATACGGTTCACCAAACGGTTCAACAAAAACCGTGAAAAAAAAAGAATCAATGTGTAGATTCAAGCCCTTTTTTAAACTTATCAAACTCATTTCTCATTGATATACTCTTTTATCGAGATCCAATCCAAATCACGATATTTTTTTCTTGTTCCTGAACAGGCCGGGCTTCGTCAATTCTTTTAGGTTTCTGCTCTGCTTCGAGTAAAGATCTGCCCGATTTCTATTTGCACATATAGTACAAATGCTACCAATACCGCCTCTTTTTGCTACGACTTCTTTTTTTTTTCAATTCATTTCATGTCTTCCGTCGAATATTTGGCATGTTTGTCATATTACTCGATTGATTCCTTGTGATCATTCCTATTTCTATTTCTTAATAAGGAATTCTTTTCATTTCATTAAAAGAATATATATATAATTGACTGACTTAGTATACAAATAGAAATCCTAGATAGCTAGAGTACGGAAGTACGGATTGGTGCTTTTTCTAAACGGAGCCTGGATACTTCATTTTAGTGGTTCAACCAAGCCAACCATAAATTCTTCTAATTGAGAATATTCATCTGGATACCCCCCAAAACGCATCTAATTGCACTTCATTTCACTTCACGCTTCCTCTGAGAATTCAAAAATTTTTCTTGGGCGAAGGGGAGGATATCTCGATCGGGGGAGAAAATGGGGAAATCCCATACGACCCAATAGATCTGACAAGTCGCACTATAAGTCAACCCAAGTAGCCTTTTCCTCCATGCTGTCAAGTTCTTCTTCTACGGAATCGGGCTCGGGGTCGGGATTGGGATTTAGAAAAGGTACTTTAGGAACACCCACTGGCATAGAAATGAAATGGACTTAATTCTTTATTTAAGGACTCTAATGTACTTTGATGTGGAAGCGCGAACGTGTGGTGTCATGTCTTTCTTTCTTCTATGAATAATGAAGACTACAGGCTCTTATCCTATATTTCATTTATCCACAGATCTTTCTTATTCAAAAGATCTTTAGAGAATGAATAAAGGAAAATTTGTACGAAAATGTAGGCCTTTTAAAACAATATAGGGAAGCATTCTCCTCATAGAAAATGGGACCAATCCCCATTGCGTATTGATCCTTATCGGGTCTAAAATAGACCTGCTTCTCTTTGTTCCTACGAAACAAACTGTTTCTTTATTACTAAAAGAAGAAAACAAACATGAATCTTTCATCTTTCTCCGCTAAAGAATTTGCGGTAAAAGAGGGGGGGCCTCTTTTTCCAATGCAATCAAGTTATTTATTGTCTCTTTTCTATTGATATAAGGGGTATTTCCATGGGTTTGCCTTGGTATCGTGTTCATACCGTTGTATTGAATGATCCCGGCCGTTTGCTTTCTGTCCATATAATGCATACAGCGCTAGTTGCTGGTTGGGCCGGCTCGATGGCTTTATATGAATTGGCAGTTTTTGACCCCTCTGATCCTGTTCTTGATCCAATGTGGAGACAAGGTATGTTTGTTATCCCTTTCATGACTCGTTTAGGAATAACCAATTCTTGGGGTGGTTGGAGTATCACAGGAGGGACTCTTACGAATTCGGGTATTTGGAGTTACGAAGGTGTGGCCGGTGCACATATTGTGTTATCTGGCTTGTGCTTCTTGGCAGCTATCTGGCATTGGGTATATTGGGATCTAGAAATCTTTTCTGATGAACGTACGGGAAAACCCTCTTTGGATTTGCCGAAGATCTTTGGAATTCATTTATTTCTCTCAGGGGTGGCTTGCTTTGGTTTTGGTGCATTTCATGTAACAGGATTGTACGGTCCTGGGATATGGGTGTCCGATCCTTACGGATTAACCGGAAGGGTACAATCCGTAAATCCAGCGTGGGGTGTGGGCGGTTTTGATCCCTTTGTTCCGGGAGGAATAGCTTCTCATCATATTGCAGCGGGGACATTGGGCATATTGGCGGGCCTCTTCCATCTTAGTGTCCGTCCGCCCCAGCGTTTATACAAAGGATTACGTATGGGCAATATTGAAACCGTCCTTTCCAGTAGTATTGCTGCTGTCTTTTTTGCAGCTTTTGTTGTTGCTGGAACTATGTGGTATGGTTCAGCAACTACCCCAATCGAATTGTTTGGCCCCACTCGTTATCAATGGGATCAGGGATATTTTCAGCAAGAAATATATCGAAGAATTGGTGCTGGACTGGCCGAAAATCAAAGTTTATCAGAAGCTTGGTCTAAAATTCCTGAAAAATTAGCCTTTTATGATTATATTGGTAATAATCCGGCAAAGGGGGGGTTATTCAGAGCCGGCTCAATGGACAATGGGGATGGGATAGCTGTTGGATGGTTAGGACACCCTGTCTTTAGAGATAAAGAAGGGCGCGAACTTTTTGTACGTCGTATGCCTACTTTTTTTGAAACATTTCCGGTAGTTTTGGTCGACGGAGACGGAATCGTTAGGGCTGATGTTCCTTTTAGAAGGGCAGAATCCAAGTATAGTGTCGAACAAGTAGGTGTAACTGTTGAGTTCTATGGCGGCGAACTAAATGGAGTTAGTTATAGTGATCCTGCTACTGTTAAAAAATATGCTAGACGCGCTCAATTAGGTGAAATTTTTGAGTTAGATCGTGCTGCGTTAAAATCCGATGGTGTTTTTCGTAGCAGCCCAAGGGGTTGGTTTACTTTTGGGCATGTTTCATTTGCTCTTCTCTTCTTCTTCGGACACATTTGGCATGGTGCTAGAACTTTGTTCAGAGACGTTTTTGCTGGTATTGATCCGGATTTGGATGCGCAAGTCGAATTTGGGGCATTCCAAAAACTGGGGGATCCAACTACAAAAAGACAAGCAGTCTGATACAACACAGTTCCATTCTTTTTTGACTCTTTTTTTTTCTTTTTGTGATTTGTTCCATAGTTAGGAGAGTCTTGGAAAAAGAGAGATTAGCAAAGTAGTAGAGTAGTGGAGAAATTTGGATTTGAATCGCTGCCCTTTCTGGGTCGGGACTCTTTACTTTCTCCGGGATAGGATCCCAAATAAAAAGGTAGGTAAGCTCTAATTCTAATTGTAAACCACGAGCGAATTTATGGAAGCATTGGTTTATACATTCCTTTTAGTCTCGACTCTAGGGATCCTTTTTTTCTCGATCTTTTTTCGAGAACCGCCTAAAGTTCCAACTCAAAAATGAAAGAATTTTTCATTATTGTAAAATTTAAGTAACGAGCCTCCTAATGTATTAGGAGGCTCGTTACTTAAACTAGTCCCCGTGTTCCTCGAATGGATCTCTTAATTGTTGAGAGGGTTGCCCAAAAGCAGTATATAAGGCATATCCCGTAAAACTTACAAGTAACCCAGATATAGAGATAGCGACTAGGGTTGCTGTTTCCATTATTATAGAATTTCTTATTATCGAATTTCAAGTCAAGATCATACCGGATCTGTGATAAGATCCTTTCTTTTATTTACAACGGAATGGTATACAAAGTCAACAGATCTCAATGAATCAAAAATGAGGATATATGGCTACACAAACCGTTGAGGATAGTTCTCGATCTGGTCCAAGAAGAACTAATGTAGGGAGTTTATTGAAACCCTTGAATTCGGAATATGGTAAAGTAGCTCCTGGATGGGGAACTACTCCTTTGATGGGTGTCGCAATGGCTCTATTTGCGATATTCCTATCCATTATTTTGGAGATTTATAATTCCTCCGTTTTACTGGATGGAATTTTAATGAATTAGATTCATAAAAATCACAAAGTCCTGGTTTTTCAATACAAAGTGAAACATGTAGGTTTAGGATTTTTCTCCCAGTCGATTGCGGCAGTTCGATCGCGGAGTTTGTTTCTTTCTGTATTCCCGGAATTATGAGTGTGTGACTTGTTATAATGGATCCTATTAATAGTACAGAGAACGGGTCTGTCATCTTGGTATAGGTGCTTTTACCTCGTCGGATATTCAGTCGAGTATCCGGAGCACGGAATAGATGAAGATCACAAAGTATTAGAACTATGATTCATACTTAGTATTCAGACCTCGCAGCCGGAGAATGAAAGGTTAGAAATGGAAAGATTTTGCCTCTTTCAAATTCCCGTTTGCGCTTATTTTGCTCAAAGGGCAAAGGTAGGGTATAAAATAGATTTCTTTTTTTTTTTAGTGAGTATATCCACTCATTGACTAAGTGGTGATCCAACGGTTCTTACTCATGGAATCTTTGGACTTAGGTGGAATTGCAGGGTTTGTTGAATCACTGTGGTTCTAGTATGAGTCTGAGGTTTCAATCGATTCAGAGGATCTTGAACAAGAGAATTCCTATTAATCTAATAAAATAGAATCGAAAAAAAGAAGAAAGAAAATAAGAGTATAAAAGAATGAATACAAAAAGATACAAAAAGAAAAGAAATAGGTAAAGAGAAGATTCAAGAGGTCCCTATCAACATAAAGATAAAGACGGACAAGCCGACTTGATTTTTTGGCATTATAGCCACAAAGAAGAGCTTTCGGATTTGGACCCCTTTCTATCTTCAGAGAAAATGGAATGAGAGGGTTCCTAAGTTTCAAACCTTCGATTCCATATCCGTTTCAACCAGTATAGTATTGGGGTGATTTTGTTTGAGCTGTACGAGAGGAAATTCTCATATACAGTTCTCGGAGGGGGAGTTCCTTAGCTTTGGGTTACCTATCTCAATAAAGTATATGATTGGTTCGAAGAACGTCTCGAGATTCAGGCGATTGCGGACGATATAACTAGTAAGTACGTTCCCCCTCATGTCAACATCTTTTATTGTCTGGGAGGAATTACGCTTACTTGTTTTTTAGTACAAGTAGCTACCGGATTTGCTATGACGTTTTACTACCGCCCTACTGTTACTGAGGCTTTTGCTTCTGTTCAATACATAATGACTGAAGCCAACTTTGGGTGGTTAATCCGATCAGTCCATCGATGGTCGGCAAGTATGATGGTTCTAATGATGATCTTGCACGTATTTCGTGTGTATCTTACCGGTGGTTTTAAAAAACCTCGGGAATTGACTTGGGTTACAGGTGTGGTTTTGGCTGTATTGACTGCATCCTTTGGTGTAACTGGTTATTCCTTACCTCGGGACCAAATTGGTTATTGGGCAGTCAAAATTGTAACAGGCGTACCGGACGCTATTCCTGTAATAGGATCGCCTTTGGTAGAGTTATTGCGCGGAAGTGCTAGCGTGGGACAATCCACTTTGACGCGTTTTTATAGTTTACACACTTTTGTATTACCCCTTGTTAGCGCTGTATTTATGTTAATCCATTTCCTAATGATACGTAAGCAAGGGATTTCTGGCCCTTTATAAAGCATATAGATCGTAGATATTTGTAATCAATCCTTTTTTTTTTCTCTTGGCGGCGGAATAAGAGTAGTTCATTGCTACAAATATGTCTTATTGAAAAGAATAAGACATGTCTTTGGATCTTTCTCTTCAACTTTACAACATTGCATTACTTATTTGATACGAATAGTTGAAGTGAATTTTCTGAAAATCAAATGGATTATGGGAGTGTGTGACTTGAAC